ATAAAAATAAATCTGCTTATACAATTTAATCTATATCGAATTTAAATATCAGAATAGCTGATATAGTCATCATTCAATGGGTCAGGTCCACTTACTTTTTCTTTATTTAGAATTTGATAGTGGGTGTTATAAGAACATTGGAGAAATAAGAACACCTTGGTTTGTCGATTAATAATAGGAATTGTATATATAGAGTATTATAGAATATTTCTGTTATGTCCCAGGACAAAAAATTTGTGAATAATGAGACATGAGGAGGACTACTATGTCACTACAGGTGGACTACTCCTAATACGTGCAATTATTCATTTTGCTAATCAATAAATGTTCAACTTCCTAACTCAAAGTCAGAATAATAAGAATTCGTTATAATGGTGGTTATCCTTTTCTTTTTAGAAAAAATAATAGAGATATTTTCCGCTGAAAAACGAAGGCTAAAACTTGAGTTTAGTGGAAAAAAAAGCCCTTTATCAGATTTGAACCGATGACTTACGCCTTACCATGGCGTTACTCTACCACTGAGTTAAAAGGGCCGTTTTATTCAATTCATGAATTAGCCATTTTTTTTTTTTCATTATGAGTCTACTGCATATATGTATATATGTACTATATGTACATAATATATACGTATATGCATAGGAGTTCATTCAGGAACAATAAATTGGATTTACTCCAAAATAAGATTATTATTTAGAATTTTTGAAAAAAATTCTAAAAAATCATAACATAAAAGAAAGTAGGAAAGATTTTTTGGATCTAGTCATACCATTAGACTATATTGACAATTCCAAAAAACTGCTCATACTATTATCATAGTATGATGATGGTCGGGCGTATATGCCCCTATCGTCTAGTGGTTCAGGACATCTCTCTTTCAAGGAGGCAGCGGGGATTCGACTTCCCCTGGGGGTAGGGTACTATGAAAGGAAGTTGATCATAGATTATCGATAAGCCTAGAATGAATTCTTCCTGGGTCGATGCCCGAGTGGTTAATGGGGACGGACTGTAAATTCGTTGGCAATATGTCTACGCTGGTTCAAATCCAGCTCGGCCCAATAATTCACCGCTCCATGAATATGATATAACCAATTTGTCTTCCATAAATGGAAATGCCTAATCCGTAGAAATAAAGAGAAAGAATCAATTTTTTTTCTCTATCCCTATTTTTCTCTTTCTGATCTTTCTAAGGATCTAATTCATGATACTTTACTTAATTAAGTAAAGTATCATGAAAAGCAAACAAAAAAGTTTAGTTCTTTTTTCTGATTGATTATCCACTTTTGGCCGTAAAATAATTATTGGTTACTAGTAATCTGTGTCACTCTCACTATAGCCCATATTATATGTGGATATGATATCAGTATATCATTCCTGTCTTTCTTACAATACGACGACTAGGACTAGAATGTTCTTATGATTACATTAAGAATATGTAAGATTAAGAATATGTATGCCATACACTTCGCTGGGATTGTAGTTCAATTGGTCAGAGCACCGCCCTGTCAAGGCGGAAGCTGCGGGTTCGAGCCCCGTCAGTCCCGAACTAGGATCCGGTGAATTTATCAATTTATCTCTCTCTTTTCACGGAAAAGGGGGACAGGAAGCAAGATCTAATCCCCAGTGGGGATCCTTATTTCTTTTGTTTTTTATTTCGCATTTATCATCACACAAATATGGATACGGGAATTTCAAATCTTTCCACTACTCCCGATTGATAAAGGAGAGACATATCATATGTACATTAGTACAATTGGTGGTATTACTATATTCAGTATTTTTAGAGATACCATCCTCGTCTTACTTTCTTTTTCGATTGTTCTTGATCAATGAAATGGAGTAGAGTGATCCTATTTTACCGGGAGTACATACAAAAATGGTATTCATTTATTGTACGATGGACAATGAACTTAACATAATTACCCCGACAGAGTACTTTTCAGGTTAAACCACACCTTTTCTAGTTCTGACTTTGTTTGTGTATCCTCAATGACTAATTGTAAACAATCTATCTCATTCTCATTCAAATTGCAGACATCATTTTTGATGTATGCATTCCAGTACAAATAAATACAAGAAAGAGGATACTAATAAAATAAAAGAAAAGACCGAGCAAGGACCCTTTTCAGTAAATTTGTTGGAATATTTGATCTTTTTTATTTAATCCCTTTTTTTCCATCTCACCTCGTTTGGGTCTGTGTGTGACCCATAGAATACCGGTCATATAATACCTCATAATTGTAAGTATAATACACAGGAAGGAGAGTTGTATAAGATAAGGAAGACAGTAGGTTATAGAAAAGAAAAAGTGGAAGAGGATGAAAAATCCAATGGGATTCCTGATCCAATAAAAAATCCCATTTCGTAATTAGTATGGATAAAGGATCTTCCCATGTTATACTATTCAATTCTCGACGATGAATCGATTTGATAGATCAGATATTGTTATTCATAATATTGATCCTATTCAGTATCATCAGGATCAATTCATCCCAATGAATTTACAGGAGTTAAATTTCTCATCTCTATGGGATTACATCCCGAGTTATTGCGAAGAAAAAAATAAATAAATAATGAAATTATGGAAGTCAATATTCTCGCATTTATTGCTACTGCACTGTTCATTCTAGTTCCTACTGCTTTTTTACTTATTATCTACGTAAAAACAGTCAGTCAAAATGATTAATTTGAATCTGAATTATTAGTTCTTATCAATCCTTTTTTCAATGATTGAAGAAATGAAAGAAAGGGATTAAAAGAAAATTCCAAGTCTTAAATGAAATGATCTGGTTGGAATCATAAAGTGTGGTAGAAAGGACTATATATAGTCCTTTCTACCACACTTTAGAGTATTTTATATTATCTAATATTGTATACAATGATATTATCATATAAAGTTGTATTGTATACAGATATAGACTTTATCTAAATGGAGGGTTTATATAGATCAATTTACAATATGTATGTATATGATGTATTAGATGTACATCTAATCTAAATAGTAGACTAGTACATCGAAATAGCAGTCTAATTCTATTTCTTTTTTTCGCTACATCCACTCGATTTCGATCAACCCAAAATAATCGAAGGCCAATTCTTCTAATTCCTAGGTTTCTTATAATTTTATATATAGGTTCCGGGATCCATCAAAAGAATCAATAGAGGAAGAATAGTATAGGAATATACTATAGCAAAAGAAAACAAAACCAAGGAATTTTTTTGATTTCCCATCCCAAGAAGTCATTGATTGAGCCATTAACAGATCATTTACGAAGTTCTATGGTAACTTCTTCAGATTTTGAAAGGAAGTAGATTAGTAAAGGGGACTCGGACCATTTTTCATGCTTAAACATGACATGAGATGAGTCAAAAAAGCATAAAAAAATCTCTAGGAGTCTAAAATGTTAAATGTATGATATGTGGTGGATCACTCAGCGGAAGAAAGATCTAATTTTATTATGTGTAGAACCTCTTTGGACAACCACTAGTCACTTCCAGTAGAAAGTAAGTATCGTCGTAATCTAATAGCAGAACGATTTGTTCTTAGAACAGTGAAAGTAAAGAAAGAGAGAAACAAATAAAGAAAAAACTAGGGATTGGTTTTTTCTCGTTGTAATATCCATAATTCTGGTAAGAACAGGTTTATCCAAACAGAATATTTAGGAGGAATTCGGTTGGAAAAAATTTCCTATCATGCGTAGATTTGAGTTTTGAAATACAACTAAACTATAGGAATCATTCGTTGTTTGATCGAATGGTTATTATTCATTATTGTCTTTCCAGTATAATTTTGAAAGAGAGACAAGCTTTTTAAAAATAAAGCTTCGAAAAACGATCAATGCAAAATGATCAATTAAACAATTGATACAATTCGATTACTCAATCGATTACTCAATCGATTACTCAATCGATTACTCAATCAATTATTAATATACCTAGAGTCCACTCCTTCCCCATACTACGAGTGAAAGGGAAAATGTAAAGACTACCATTAAAGCAGCCCAAGCGAGACTTACTATATCCATGTGAATTATATCTCCTATTTCTATGAAGGAATTATTCCATTATTGATCAATAATCATAGTAGAATCAATGGCGCAGAGTCAAAATAGGATTCTGACTTAAGGCTATTGATGAACCAATTCAATGAATCCACTCGTAACAGATTCTTTATAGGATTTCTGGTAGAATTGGGAAGTATTAAGTAAAAATATGATACACACACCTTTTCCTTGCAAATTGCAAAGTAATGCTCCTAATGGAACATGTGGGAATAGTAAGACCTATTGTTTGTTTTGTTACCTTTCTTTCATAAGCAAAAAAAAAAAAAAAAGATTTCTTTGGTCGTGTAAGGAGATTACAAAAAAAATGTATGTAATAATGGTAGTGATGTCTCCCCATTCTTTCACAGAAAGAAAGACAGTAAGGCTTAGATCAAATAGGAAATGTAGGTATCCAATAGATAGTTATCTATCTTGATGGTATATTTTTTTTTTTTTTTTTTTACTTTGACTCTGTTATTCTATAAGATAAGAGCCGACCAACCATCCTGATTGAATGTTTGAGTACTCGGAGTCTCTCGTAAGTATGGATACAAAGTATCTTCAGTCCTTTCCACAACTCCTAAATTGATTTCCCATCAGTCTATCCAATCTAATTCCAGACAGAGTCAGTAGACCCTACGTTAGTGTAGGTAGTGTAAGATAATTAGGAAGTCTTGATAGTCTTTCGTATAATCTTTTCTTCAATCCTAGGAGCAAAAATGGAATGTCCTTTAGGAACCTTTGGATACCAAGATTTCTGACCTCTTACTTTCGTAGTTCTGGAATTAATAAGTAAGCCTTACCTCATCCCTATTGGTATATCTGTTTGGGCCGCTACCCAGAACCCAAACAGAACCCGATTTTGAGAAAACAACTTACAGTCTTTTATAGAACTATGTATTCTATAAATCAAGTATCGACAAGCTCCGTCCTTTGCCTTTGCTTATGCAGGGCAAGAAT